TATTCCTATGATCATTGACCGCAGGAGAGTCCCTTTACTATTTAGTAAAAATAGGTTATTCTATTTGTACAGATATAGTAGAGGGGCGTACTAAATCCTTGTTTGTCCATTCGTTTCAGTTCTTATCTTTATTCTTTATCGCGGGGTAGAGCAGCTTGGTAGCTCGCAAGGCTCATAACCTTGAGGTCACGGGTTCAAATCCCGTCTCCGCAACATTCTTTTTCAAAAGCATTGCGGTTTTCTTTTGTTAACAAGAGATTCATTACTATTTTTTGGGGGGGAGGGGCGGATAGCGGGAATCGAACCCGCGTCTTCTCCTTGGCAAAGAGAGATTTTACCATTCGACTATATCCGCATCCACATATTTATTGTTCTTTATACGTAATAAATGGATTCTATTTGTGCAGAGTTTGATCTGAGACTATGTTCTTTAAGGTAGTTTTGTAAGGTAAGGGTGATTCCAGATAAGAAATCAAAATGAACAAATAAAAAAAAAAAGAAGAGAGAGAGATCTTTCTTTCCATAGAATTCTATTTATATATATTTCTATATAGATTTATCTCTTTCTATATATGTATATATAGATTCTATAGAATTCCATTATCATTCTAATTCTATAAGTTGGAATATTTTTTCTATTTTGTTTTTTAGTTTTCTAATCTTTTTCCAATATAAGAAGTTTGACCCCTCCCTAGAATCTTTTTTTTTTTATTTTCTTTATTTGCGTTTTAGGGGCTTCTATCTCATTTTTATGTGTCTCATAATCTGAAACAATTCGGGGGAGGGGTCATTCCATTTTTGGATCTATAACAAATAGGTTTAAGAGATAAGAGAATTAAGAATACCGACTAGAAAGACTAATCCAATCCATAATGATGTGCCGGAGAATACAATATTCTTGTTACTCGACCAACCGTCGGGAGAAGCAAATACAACGGGTACACTAATAAGTAAAATTGATGAAGTAGCAATTAATGCAAAAACAGCCAATTGAAAAGCAATAGTCATTTTTCTAATCCTCCTTTTTACCAACAAAAGAACTATACCATTTGATCCCTTTATCAAATCGTTTGATTCCCTTATCGACTAAAGATTTTGAATAAAAAATGTATCATGGGGGGTTTTACCATGAATCCATTGATCTTATCTTTTTTATTGACACCGCCCCCTTTTTTTTTTACCGTACCGCTTTTTCGAGCATGAGTTGCGGTTGTTTTTTTCTTCACAGGGGACATGCATGGATCATACATCTGCATATATATATATATATATACAGAAAATAGAATTCTATAGAATTCTAGATTAATACCAGATATTTGTTCCATGGATAGGAATGGTATCAACTCATAAGGTTAGGCTCTATTCGGTGGAATAAGAATAAAATAGAAATTCTCTTGTGGAGAGATGGCTGAGTGGTTGATAGCTCCGGTCTTGAAAACCGGTATAGTTCGAAACATAGAACTATCGAGGGTTCGAATCCCTCTCTCTCCTTTTGCTCGATGAATAGATTTTTTTATTTTATTGGTTTTGCTTGAATCGGTTTAGTTAGAAAGGGGAATGGCTCGGCTATACCACCCCTTAGCCGAGCCCGAACAATAAAAAGATTAGAAAAATTAGGTATAAATATCAAAAAAGTAGAAAATAAAGGAAAAGCTAATGCTTTTTTAAAATGACTTCAACCCAATATGGAATATTTATAGTGAAATCAAATTAATGCCTCTTTCAAGCAGTGGATCTCCTGTCTCAGTTAAGAGGAGTCATGGAAAGAACAGGTTCAAAATCACGATCAATTCCCTTTTCAAATCCCGCTGCAGCTGCACGAGCCCTTCCCGCGTGCCATAAATGACCTACGAATAGGAAGAATCCTAAAACAAAATGAGAGGTAGCTAACCAACTTCTAGGAGAGACATAATTAACTGCATTGATCTCTGTAGCTACACCACCTACGGAATTTAAAGAACCTAAGGGAGCATGAGTCATATATTCTGCGGAACGGCGTTCTTGCCAAGGCTGTATGTCTTTTTTCAGCCTACTCAAGTCCAAACCATTGGGACCCCGTAGGGGTTCTAACCAAGGAGCACGCAGATCCCAAAAACGCATGGTTTCCCCCCCAAAAATTACCTCTCCGGTTGGGGAACGCATTAGATATTTACCCAAACCGGTGGGTCCTTGAGCGGATCCCACGTTAGCCCCAAGACGCTGGTCTCTAACTAGAAAAGTAAAGGCTTGAGCTTGGGAAGCTTCTGGTCCAGTGGGCCCGTAAAACTCACTAGGATAAGCGGTATTATTGAACCAAACAAAGCAACAAGCAATAAAACCAAAAACAGATAAAGCACCTAAGCTATAAGACAAGTAAGCTTCTCCAGACCATACAAGTGCACGGCGAGCCCACGCAAAGGGTTTGGTTAAGATATGCCAGATTCCACCAAATATACAAATCGAACCTAACCATACATGCCCTCCAATTATATCTTCCAAATCGTCTACACTAACAATCCAT